TTGACCGATAGCTACATAAACACATATTACATCTTGCCCTTTTTGATTGAGAATTGTATCTGTGGCTACTGCTGTTTTGCCAGTCTGTCTGTCCCCAATAATTAACTCTCGCTGACCGCGCCCTATCGGGATCATCGAATCGATAGCAATAAGCCCTGTTTGAAGGGGTTCATACACGGAACGCCTGGAAATTATACCCGGAGCAGGAGATTCAATTAAGCGAGATTCCGAAGCGACAATTTCGCCTCTCCCATCAATAGGTTTAGCGAGAGCATTTATAACACGACCCAAGTAAGCCTCGCTCACGGGTATCTGAGCAATTCTTCCTGTTGCTTTTACAAAACTTCCCTCTTGTATCATCAACCCATCGCCCATTAATACAATCCCAACATTTTTGGATTCCAAATTCAGAGCAATACCTCTAGTCCCTTCTGCAAATTCGACTAATTCACCTGACATTATTTCACCAAGACCTATAATACGAGCAATCCCATCCCCCACTTGAACTACGCGACCGATATTCTCAATTCCTACTTTCCTATTATATTGTTCAATACGTTCGCGGAGAATTTTATGAATTTCGTCGACTCGAAGGGTTGCCATTAGTGTTTCTTGAATCTTTTTTTTTCGGAAGCAAGGGGAAAAATAATGCCTAAATTCTAAACGAAAGTAGAAGTTCAAGGCCTAATAAATTTAAATTATCTCTTCCATTCTATGGCCCCTAGAATGCCAATATTAGCACGAATCGTACGGAAATGTAACTCGGTATTCAAACAACTATTCAGAGTTCCTAGAGCTCCTTGTACGGCTTGTTGGAAAACCCGTTGTCGGACCTGATTCATCGCTCTTTGTTTTTCAAAATAAAGGGTTTCATTTTTAGACTTTTCTAATTGTTCCAAACTCATAGAAGTAGCATTAATCAAATTTGCTTTTTCTCGTTCTATTTCAGAGTATCCATTCATCCGATATTCATCTGCTTCTAGTTCGACTTTCTGTAATCGAAGCCGAGCTTTTTCGAGTTGTTCAAGGGTCCCTCTACGCAATTCTTCCGAATTGCGAATAGTACTTAAGATCCTCTGTTTTCGATTATCTAATAAATCTTTTAATGAAAGTAGATTATCTTGCTATTAAGTTTGCAACTTTTATGATCTCTTCCCGAACCAAACATGAATCTTTCGATTCATTTGGCTCTCACGCTCCTTTTTTTCTTTTTTGCTATGTATTATGGTTATTTCCATATCTTTTTTTTATGTAATGAGCCTATCCTCTATCCTCTTTTCTCTTTGTATTTCAATATACCGAAACGTATATAAGACTAGATAAATATTAAGAGGACTCTTCCGACTAGATAAAAATCTATCATGGTCAGCAAAGTTGTTTCTTTATTTGTGTTTGCTCTGTTAGTTAACAATTTCATTAAGAAAAACGAAGTAAATAAATGGAAAATGAAAATTGCTAGAATTATTTTTCTTTCCTTAAATCCAAAAAATTTCTCTTTTTTTTATACACAGGTCGTCGATTCGGCATTGGAAAAAGGGCAGGGTGCCCTTCTAGTAAATAGTTCAAACCATTTTATCGATATGAGTGTTCTATATCAGATAAATTCTACACTAGCTATTTCCCATTTAAAGCATTTGGATACTAATAAAGCATTTCGATACTAATATAGTTGTAGAAAGAGTACCCCTTTTTGCCTGGACTTCAAGCAGTTTAGCTTTAACCGTGTTAATGGTCTCACATTATTGGTCTATAGAGAATCAAAGTAAATTTACCAATGAGTCGCGAAATGCTATGGTTCTTCCATATGATTTCTGAAGTTATTCAGAAGTAATTCGTGGAGATCGTGCACCTTTTCTTATTTATCCCAAAACAAAAATACTAAAAAATATTCTAAAGTGCAGCCGGATAGATCCAATCTATTCTTGAAATAGACAACTCGCACACACTCCCTTTCCAAAAAAAATCAATACGCCAACCACTACAGTTAGATTTATTAGATTTGTTGCTAAAATATCGGTATTAAGCCCGAAACTCCCAGCGAATGGCCAGTGAGCTAAAAAAACAAAAGAATGGGTTACATTTTTCATATGCTCTCCTCTTATAGATAGGACGAACAAAGAAGAAAGTTTTTCGATCACTTACTTCGCTCGCCCTTTTTTTATCGGTTTTTTTAATGCAATTTTTTTAATGCAAATAGATTCAATCTAAAAATTTCTTTTAGATTAAGTTTTAGGTCTCGTTTGACCTGTGAAAGATCTCCTTTGTGAAAATGTTCCCAAAATTCCTAAAATAAAAGGAAAAAGACTTTCCACTATCCTAAACTAAGGACGGGAAGGAAGAGGGCGAGCATATCTTCTACCTAAATTGATCATGCTCAAATCAACCCTTCGTGGGGTATTGTCTGTCCCGATAAATAAAAAATTCCTGGAATAATATAATAAATAAAAGTATTGATATACTTGGAATTACAGAAGCAAATACCAATTTACTAAAAAAAGAAAAAAGTATCTAATCTAAAGGACTTATTTTATTTTTTAGGATTAAACAAAAGGGTTCGCAAATAAAAGCGCTAGTGCCACAACCAGTCCATAAATTGTTAAAGCTTCCATAAAAGCTAGACTAAGCAATAAAGTACCTCGTATTTTCCCTTCTGCTTCTGGCTGTCTCGCAATACCCTCTACAGCTTGTCCTGCAGCAGTACCTTGACCAACTCCAGGCCCAATAGAAGCAAGCCCTACAGCCAATCCAGCAGCAATAACGGAAGCAGCAGCAATTAGTGGATTCATGGTGAGTTCCTCGTGTCAAAAAAAAAAAAGAAATGGTTAAGGATACAATCAACCAAGAAATTATTACTTTTAACTTCTAAGCTCTATTAGGTCGAAGTAACTAAAAAGTACAAATTGAAATGATAATCTAAATCGTCCGAACTACTTCGAGATCTCGTTTTTAGTTTCTAATCATTAGAGGTTTGTGTAAATCCATATGCTTTTCATTATTCTATTTCTCTTTCTTTCCAACCAACCACCCTTTCATTCCATCTTTTTTTACTCTTCGATATCCTTGAGTTCCCATTTTTTCCCTTCATCTAATCCATAATAAAAGACGAAATACAGGAAGAACCCCTATTGAAATCGAACTAATCCAAATCCAATAGGAATCAAATCAAGATATACAATTGATAACAATATGCTGCATAGAACTGGATATGGAATCCAATTCCGGAATTCTATATATCGGATTAGATAATGAATCTAATCTAACTTAGAAATAAATAAAATCCTATATACATTTGTTTCTTCTATTTTGTTTGCATATTTTCTTATTTTCTATTGAATCCAATCCCAAAATCATTCCTTAGAAAGCCGCACAAAAGATGACTGTCTTATAGACATTAAGGATATAGATCTAACCGGATTTCGCCCCCCCTAAATGCATATATAATTTAACAATTCCGTAATATAGTCTATTCTCTCTCCTACAACTCTAGGTTATATATTCATACGCATTTCGAACTAGTTAGTTTTCTAACCAGGAGGATTATCTGCAACCATGCATGAATTGAGCTAAGCTAAAAAAAAAAAGACTATTTCGAAAATTATTCAATTCAATGATGACCTTCCATGGATTCACCTATATAGGCTGCGGCTAACGTTGCAAAAATAAGAGCTTGAATACCGCTTGTAAATAATCCAAGAAACATGACCGGTATAGGGACTACTAAGGGGACTAAAGAAACAAGAACAACAACGACTAATTCATCCGCCAATATATTTCCGAAAAGTCGAAAACTAAGCGATAATGGTTTTGTGAAATCTTCTAGGATGTTAATTGGTAAAAGGATTGGGGTTGGTTTAATATATTTCTCGAAATAACTCAATCCTTTTTTGCTAAGACCCGCATAAAAATATGCCGCTGATGTGAGTAAAGCTAAAGCAACAGTAGTATTTATATCATTCGTGGGCGCTGCTAATTCCCCATGGGGTAACTCTATAATTTTCCAAGGTAAAAGAGCACCCGACCAATTCGAAACAAAAATAAAAAGGAACATAGTTCCAATAAAGGGAACCCAGGGACCATATTCTTCTCCAATCTGAGTTTTGCTCAAATCTCGAATAAACTCAAGGACATATTCGAAGAAATTCTGACCGTCGGTTGGGATGGTTTGTGGATTCCGAACAGCTATGATAACTGAACCCAGCAAGATAGTAATTACGACCCAAGAAGTGATGAGTACTTGGGCATGAATTTGGAAACCTCCTATTTGCCAATAGAAGTGTTGGCCTACTTCTACGCCTGATATATCATACAACCCCTTGAGTGTTTTAATGGAACATGGTGTAATATTCATATTGTCCTCTGATAAAAATTGAACTTCAAAAAAGGAATTCTTTTGATTCAACCATCTCTTTCTCAACTCAGCAACTTGAAGTATTAATCTTATATTTAGGATACCAAGAAATCACATCAAATGATAATATATATCAATACCCTCTAATATATATCAATATTCCCCTTCTTTTATCTATGCAAAACAAAAAAAAAAAATAGTAACTGATCCCCTAAATCTACGTAGTTGCTTAAGAATTCACTATTCTTCTTAATCTTAATCAATGATTTCTTATATAGAGAGAACGGCCCTCACAAATTGCAAATACTAATTTGTTAAGAATCAATCGAATTGAAGTCATAGTGTCATCGTTGGCAGGAATCGATATATTCGCGAGATCTGGGTCACAATTTGTATCGACTAAAGAAATAGTAGGAATCCCCAAAATGGCGCATTCCCGAAGAGCTATATACTCTTTTTGCTGATCAAGGACGATCACAATGTCAGGCAACCTCGTCATATATTTAATCCCGCCGAGATATCTTTGCAAGGTAGATAATTTTCTCTTTAAGATTGCCACATCTCTTTTTGGGAGATGGTGAAATTTTCCCATCTTTTCTTCCGCTCTTAAGTCTCTAAATTGAGAAAGTCTAGTTTTGGTAATCGACCAATTCGTTAACATACCACTGAACCACTTTTTATTAACATAATGACAACGAGACCTTATTGCAGCTGATGCTACTAAATCCGCTGCTCTTTTTTTGGTACCAACAATTAAGAAGCTTTTTCCCTGACTTGCTGCATCAAAAACTAAATCACAAGCTTCTGATAAAAAACGAGCCGTTCTAGCGAGATTTGTAATATGAGTACCTTTACGCTTTGCCGAGATGTAAGGGGCCATTTTAGGATTCCATTTCTTAATACCATGACCAAAATGAACTCCCGCTTCTATCATCTCTTTCAAATTGATGTTCCAATATCTTCTTGTCATTTTTTCCACACTTCCTTTTTTTTTTCTTTTTTTCGTCTTACCATTACGGAATTGATTTCTTTTTGAAGATTAAGAAAGAGCCGAAATATCTTGAAATAAATAATAATTGTTCCGATGGAGCCTTCTACTCAGAATTGGCTATTGATACATGATATAAACACAGCCTTAATAAATTAACTGACTTCTTTTATTTAGTAAAATATGAAAATACAAAATCTAAAATTAGACCTGTTAGCATTCTAAGGTCAAAAGTCTAGTTTCAATTAAAGTAAAAAAATCTGCTTTATATGCTTTATATATCCTTAAATCGTATAAATGGGAGTAAATGGGGGTTCTGATGTCTCATAGAAATTGTTTGTTACGTCAGAATCAGAAGAAACTAATTCTGTATGGAGAAACAAAATATCTCTCATTTCCGACGTGAATAGATTTTTTTTTTGAATTTCGAAATAAAGGTTCTTGTTTTGTGGGAAACGATGCACAAATTTTTGGAATCCGGTACCAACAGGTATAATTCCCCCCAGAACTACGTTTTCTTTCAGGCCTTTCAACCAATCAATACGACCTCGTAGGGCAGCTTTTGCTAAAACTCGAGCAGTTTCTTGAAAACTTGCTTCAGATATGAAACTTTGGGTATTCAGGGAAGCCCTTGTTATTCCCAATAAGATTGCCCGATAATAGATCGATTCATCCAAAGCTCGCCCTGCTCGTTCCGCTCGCAATAGTCCTATTAATTCCCCAGGTAAAAAAACATTAGACATTCCATCTTCGGAAACGCGTACTTTTGATGTTACTTGGCGTATAATAATCTCTATATGTCTATTATGGATCTGTACCCCTTGGGATCGATAAACCTTTTGGATCTTATTAACCAAAGAGATACGACTTTGGGCGATGGTTAGCTCAGCTCCAATCAAGAATCCCCAGGGAACCCCAAGAATTCTTGGTATACGCTCATTCCAATCCTCAATTCTCCTTTCGAGATTCGGCGATAGTGAATCAATTGAACGCGCTTCGAATATTTGTTCTACTTTTGGAAGACCTTGCGTTATATCACTAGATCTCGATTTTTCATATATAAAGGTAACTAACCTATCTCCTTTGTAAAGGATTTTTCCATAATGACCATGAACAGTTGCTCCTATAGTGGCCAAATAAGGCTTAGCTGTTCTTATAACAAAGGAGTCCATATTAACAATGAAAATTTGACCAGATTTTTTTATGTGCGATTTAAATAGACATACATTTTCGCAAATAAATTGTCCAAGGTGAATTATTGCCAATGTCTCCTCCCATGAGTTATGATGGAGAAAGTGCCAATTCAAATGGAATGGATCCACCATGATGTTACTGTCGAAATTCGACATCCTTTTATTTTCATCTATTAAAGAGTATTTAAGCCCTTGAAGTACTTGGAAGGTTTGTTTCAAATTGTCAACGAACAAGTATTTTTTTAACAAGATCTGATTATGTGTTAATAAATAGTAAGATGAAGAAAAATTCGATATACTAGGTACAATAGCGCCTAAGAGCCCAAAAATATCTCGAATAAGAATTCTAGGATTCGATTCTTTTACCGCATTGGGATATTTCGAATTCTTGAATAAACCAATTCGAGAACAGTTGGATGCCGACAAAATCATCAAAGATGGGTATTCTTTATTTCGATTCAACAAGGTGCCAATAGCTTCTTGATGTTGGCTAAGTGATTGAATCTTCGCCTTGGAATAAAAGGAGTTGGTATTGTTGCGATCTAACCTATTATTGGGAATCGGTCCTGCACTTGTCCTATCATACCTTCTTCTTGTATATGAAATAGTGGACTTGACTAACTCAATTCTTAGGAAATCGCGAATCAGATCATTTGTTCTTAACTCAACAAGGGAAGCATGAGCCCCCTCTTTTTCTTCTTGTTCCCAATTCATTACCAAGCAAGTTCGAACGAATTGACTATTCGTGTGATAAATTCTTTGAGTTAACTTGCTATTTTCATGAGAAATAAAATTGACAAGTCGAAGTTGGAGATTATCCTCTTCTTGCAGGAGATCTTGCGGGAAAAGTCTTGCTAGATTTCTCCCTTCGTCCATTTCATATGCGACTGCAGGTCGAACTGAAACAAAATACTTTTCCTTGCTTTTGAGAATTTTTTTCCGTTGAACATAAACCCAATTTTTTCTTTTTTTTGAGTCCTTAGAATCTTTTTTTTCTCTTTCTGGTGGTATCAAACTGGCGCCTAATATCTTATCCGCCTCTTCAGGAAAATGAATATCTCCGGAAAAGATTTTTAGTTCCGTATGGCTTTTTTTTCTCTTAACTCGGACCAATCCACCTAGTCGACTTCTTGTATTTTTTGTGAGTTGTGTATCCACTCCAATAATACTATTGTCAAGTACTTTTAGGGATGAGGATCTCGGCAAGATATGCAGTTCTTGAAGAATGAAAAAAAACCGATCTACTTCTTTTTGGTATTTTAGACTAAATTCTTTTGTTCCTCGATGCTCAATAAAACCCTCTTTTTTTAAGATAGAATCTTCCTCTGGGCTCCCATATTCGTCCTCTGAGTCTTCCTCTGAGTCTTCTTCTAAAGCCCCATATTCGTTCTCTGAGCCATCTTCACGGCTCCCATATTCTTCTTCCTCTAAAGTTCCATATTTGTCCTCTCGAGTTTTATATTCGTTCTCTGGGTTCCCATATTCTTCTTCTGAGTCTTTCTCTAGAGTCCTATATTCGGCCTCTAGGATCCCGTATTCATCTTCTAGGGTTTCATATTCGTCTTCTAGGGTTTCATATTCGTCTTCTAGAGTTCTATATTCGTTCTCTAGGCTCTCATATTCGTCCTCTGAGTCTTCCTCTAGAGTCCTATACTCTTCCTCTCGGGTCCGATATTCTTCCTCTAGGGTCCTATATCGAAATTTAACAATTCCTGAACCCCTTTTATCTTTTCTGTATCCTGGATCGTCAAAATAAGCAAAAATAGTATTTCTACGTAAAACACCCATAAAGGGTATTTCAATCGAAATCCCCAAACAGGATATTAGCTCTTTTTCTTGTTCTTGATGATATTGTAATGGAATGACGAACCTATTTCTTCGCTTTTTCGCCAACAAATCCGAATTATCTTGAAGAATAGAAGGATAGACAAAATTCCAATGATTGTTGGACACGATTCGATCTGGCGTTAAATAATCAAGAATTTCCTTATCTTTTTTACCAAAAGTATCCAACAGTCTATGGCTTACTTGATCATTAGCCATTGAGAGGTCAAAGATATATCTTCCGTCAAGAGAAAAAGAATAAGTATTCATTTGATCTTGATCCTTGTGCAGCGAAAAGGATGCTATACTGGATCTGCACATACTTACTGACAATATCCATAAATGGCTTGTTTTTGGTAATCGACGAAGATTACCATATTGATATTCGGGCGCATGGTAAACATCAGTACTCCAGTGCATTTCCCCGTCTGATTCGGAATAAATATGCTTTTGTACCTTTTCTTTAAAATGCAAAGTGGATGTTCCGGCACGAATCTCCGCAATTACTTGTTCGGATTTTACATATTGATCATTTTGCACTAGAATCAGGCTTTTTAACGGAATATTCACACTATGTAGAATATCCTGACTCTGAATAGTTACACGCAAGTCTATATAGCATAGAAAAGCAGGCTGCCCATGACGGGTTCGTGTGGGGTGAACCAAATCCTCATTGAATTGGATTTTTCCATTCGAGGGGGATCGTACAAGGTCGGCAGTACCCCCTGTGAATACTCCACCAGTATGAAAAGTTCTTAATGTTAGTTGAGTCCCTGGCTCCCCAATTGATTGACCCGCAATAATACCTACAGCTTCTCCCAATTCGACCAGATCGCCATGAGTGGGACTCCGCCCATAACATAATTGACAGATCCAAGATGTGCTCCGGCAAGTAAAAGGGGTTCTAATATATATTGGTTGTGCCCGAAACGGTTGTGCTCGAAAGGCAGTTATGAATCGATTGACTAATCCAATTCCAATATCTTGATTTCGAGCAGCAATGCATCGTGAACCGATATATATATCGTCTGCTAATACACGACCAATTAGTGTTTGGACAAAAAGTTTTTCTGTCATCCCATTTTGAGGACTCACAGAAATACCTCGAATAGTACCACAATCTCTTCTACGCACAATAATATGTTGAACTACTTCAACAAGTCTGCGTGTAAGATATCCAGCATCCGCTGTTCGTACAGCAGTATCTACAACCCCTTTGCGGGCTCCGTAGCAGGAAATTATATATTCTGTCAAAGAAAGTCCCTCGCGTAAATTGCTTTGAATAGGTAAATCAATCATTTGTCCTTGAGGATCCGCCATTAACCCTCTCATCCCTACTAATTGGTGTACCTGAGATGCATTTCCTCTGGCTCCTGAAAAAGACATTAGATAGACTGGATTAGAAGGATCCGTTATCCGAAAATTCGAATTCATTTCTTGTTTCAAATATTCACTTGTAGCATACCATATTTCAACGGATTGGCGTAATTTTTCTACTGCGTGTACAGCCCCATAATAATAGTGTTTCTCCAAAAGAAAACTCTGTTGTTCCGCATCTTGGACTAACCATCCTTTAGAGGGTATTGTTAAAAGATCCTCGATTCCTAAAGAAATCGATGTAGTAGTGGCTTGATGGAAGCCCAGAGCCTTTATTTGATCCAGTATATGGGATGTATATCCCATTCCGAAATGATCTATTAATCTGCTAATAAGTCGTTTCATAGCAGTTCCGTCTATCTCTTTATTATGAAAGACCAGGTTGGCCCGTTCCGCCATACATAAGTACCCCCCTTTTTTGACTGAGTAGGATTCGACAATTGCTGAGTAGGATTCGACAATAGGCCTGAGTCAGTGATTCGAAAACTTAATTTACCCCCCTTTCCTCAATCTCAATCTGAATTTGCGTGGCAAAAAAGATGGTACTAGCGAAATCGGAATGCCCCCCGAAAGGGGCATCGCCGAATCTAACTTCCTTGTTTAGATTTAGATAGTGTATGAATAGGCCCGACTAAATCCTTGTATGGCTTCCTCTATTTCTCTATAAAAAGAAATATGACCAAGAGTGGTTCGAATGTATATAGAACGGGTTTCTTTTTTTCTATTTCCGACTATTAGATAGTGGGCATAAATCTCATGATAAGTCCCAAAAGATTCATATTGAACTTCAATCGGAACTTCTCTTGATCCAATGATGCGTTGATCTAGTTTCCATCGGAGCCACAAGGGACTGTTTAAACCGATTCGTTTCTGTCTATAAGCTCCCAGTGCATCATAGGAACTAGAAAAATGGGGTTCTTTATCTTTCGTATAATTATTATTATTGTAATTTACTTTTTTATTTGGATAGTTTCCGCAACTATTATATCTATTTGCACAAATACCTCGACGATTTCCAATCGTTAATACATAAAGTCCGATAAGCATGTCTTGGGTTGGCACGCAAATAGGATCTCCAATAGCGGGAGACAGGAGATTCATATGAGAAAACATAAGTAAACGGGCTTCCGCTTGAGCTTCCAAGGATAAAGGTAGATGAACAGCCATTTGATCCCCATCAAAGTCCGCATTGAAACCCTTACACACTAATGGATGTAAACAAATAGTACGCCCCTCTACTAAAGTGGGTTGGAAGGCCTGTATGCCTAATCTATGCAGGGTAGGTGCTCTGTTCAACAGTACAGGATGCCCCCGCATAACTTCTTGAAGTATTTCCCATACAATGGGTTCCTTTTCCCAAATTTTCCTTTTAGCAATCCTGACATTAGAAGTAGCACGTTTCGTGATTAAATCGCGAATTACAAATAGCTGAAAAAGCTTTATTGCTATCTCTAGAGGTAATCCACATTGATGTAATGAAAGCGAAGGACCCACAACAATGACAGAACGCCCCGAGTAATCGACCCGTTTCCCAAGCAGAGTCTCGCGAAACCTCCCCTCTTTACCCTCAATTACATCTGAAAGTGACTTGTATATTTTATTGTGACCATCCCTCGTCGGTTGCCCGCGAGACCCACTATCAAGAAGTGTATCCACGGCTTCTTGTACCAATTTTTCCTGGCACATTACTAAATCTGCTGGCGCTAATTCACTTCTTTTTAATAGATAGGCAAGGTTGTTGTTCCGACGGATAACTCTCTTATAAAGTTCATTAATATCCGAAGTCACTACTTTATCCCCAGACCTATAAACAATGGGTCTCAATTCGGGAGGAAGAACCGGTAATAAGCACAAAACCATCCATTCTGGTTCTACATTTGTTTGAATAAAATGTTTCGCCAATTGCATTCGTCTAATTAAAAAAACTTTTCTTATTCGTCTTTTTCTATCTTCCCATTCATCTCCACTATACCCCTCGTCTTCTAATTCCTTCCATTCAACCAAGGAATTCTCTATAATAATTCGCAAATCCAAATCCGCTAATTGTTCTCTAATAGCACCTGCTCCTGTCGCAATTTCCCGATTTCGAAATGTTGCAAAGCCTGGGGTAGAAAAAAAGGGAGAAATGCTGTGGTTACAGGATGAAATTTCATCTTCGAATAAACCTCGTAATCGTAAGAAAGTAGGTTTTTTAGCGCTGGGCCTAGCAAAAGAGAAATCGCCGTATACTAGGCCTTCCAATTTCTTAAGAGGTTTATCTAAAAGATTCGCGATATAACTAGGAAGACCTTTCAAATACCACACATGAGTCACTGGACATGCCAGTTTGATGTATCCCATTTGATATCTTCGTATCCGAGAATCAACAAATTCTACCCCGCATTTTTGACAAAATCTTTCGTCTTCGTTTTCAGCTACGCTCGCTCGAGAATTTCCACAAGCACAAATTCCGCTTTTTATGGGTCCAAAGATTCTTTCGCAAAACAATCCATCTTTTTCTGGTTTATCGGTTTTATAATGAAAAGTGGAAGGCCTTGTGACTTCGCCAACGACTTCCCCATTAGGTAGGATTTTGTTAGCCCAAGCCTTTATTTGTTGAGGGGAAACGAGTCCAATTTGAAGTTGTTTATGTTTATATTGGTCAATCATAAAATAGAAATAAGAAAAAAATTTATATTTATTCTGATCAAACATCCTCCCTATTAACCTGAAAGTTCTTCTCAGATACAAGGAAATGGTTCAGTTCTAGAGCCAAAGATCGTAGTTCTCGAACGAGCACTCGAAAAGATTCTGGAGGATCCTCGTGATTAGGCACTCTTTTTCCCCAGATCGTAGCATTAAGTATTTCTTGGCGAGCTATAAGATGATCAGATTTATAAGTAAGTATCTCTTGTAAAATATGAGCAACACCAAATCCTTCTAAAGCCCAAACTTCCATTTCTCCTACTCGTTGTCCCCCTTGTTTGGCTCTTCCTCTAACGGGTTGTTGGGTAACAAGTGAGTAGGGCCCAGTAGAACGTCCATGGATTTTCTCATCAACTTGATGAATTAATTTTAAAATATAGGACTTCCCTATTAGAACAGGTTGTTCGAAGGGATCTCCTGTTCTTCCATCAAATATTCTGCTTTTTCCCGGGTACTCGGGTTCAAATACCCATGGATTTTTTGTTTGTTTACTGGCTTCATATAATTCCGAAAACACAAGTTTTCTTGAAGCCTCTTGCTCATATCTCTCATCAAAGGGTGCTATTCTATAATGTTTCTTTAGCAGATCCCCTGCTAATCCGAGCGAGCTTTCAAATATTTGTCCCACATTCATTCGTGAGGGTACTCCTAGGGGATTGAAGACCATATCAACAGGTGTTCCATCTTGCAAATAGGGCATATCTTGCCTAGGCAAAATTTTGGAAATGATCCCCTTATTCCCGTGTCTTCCTGCTACTTTATCCCCAACTTTGATTTCACGTTTCTGTAAAATATATACACGAACCATTATGTCGAGGGGGTCCCTCTGGATCCATTTCACATCGATAACGCGCCCTCTTCCACCTATAGGTAGTTTGAGAGAAGTTTCTTTTGAAGTGGATACCTCAAGACCAAAAATGGCCCGTAATAATCCAGCTTCCGCGATATACGAGGATTCGCTCGCTATCTGAGGCGTTAATTTACCTACTAAAATATCGCCTGTTTCTACCCAGGATCCCAACCTCACAACTCCATTTCTGTCCAAATTGCGGAGTAAATGTTCTTCTAGATGTGGTATTTCTTTAGTGATTTTTTCAGCGGAGCCTTGGCTTGTCGTATCCGTCTGAATTTCATATTTTCGGATGTGAAAAGAAGTATAAATATCCTCATATACCAAACGTTCGCTAATTAGTACTGCGTCTTCAAAATTGTAACCCTCCCACGGCATATAAGCTACTAAAACGTTTTTTCCTAAAGCAAGTTCCCCACCAACTGTAGCTGCTCCCTCCGCTAAAATTTGCCCTTTTTTAATGGATTTACCTCGCGGAACCCGAGGTTTTTGGTGCATACAAGTATTTTTGTTAGAGCGCCGATGGGCAACTAAAGGAATACTTATAGTTTTCCCACTACTTGAAAAAAGGATCTTGTGACTATCACTAGAAATGATCTTTCCCTCGCGTTCGGCTATAATGGAAACCCTCGAATCTAGAGCTGTTTGGCGTTCCAATCCAGTTCCAACAATGCACTTCTCGGACCGAGAAAGTGGAACTGCTTGGCGCTGCATATTAGAACTCATTAAAGCCCGATTCGCATCATTATGTTCAATAAAAGGAATGAGAGAACCTCCAATAGAAAAATATTGGAAAGGAAAAATACTTCTAACATGAATCTGTTCCCATGCAATAGTCAGGAATTCTTGACGGTATCTAGCTGGAACAACTTGTTCTTCCTGAATACCCTGATTCAAGGACAAAGAATTTCCTGCTGCTATCATATAATATTCATCTCTATTTGGTGATAAATAAACCACCTGTCTCTCTTTTTTTTCTTTTGCTTTCTCAGATATTTCATAAAACGGACTCTCTATAGATCCCCACCAGTGATCAATTCTCGCATGAATAGCTAAGGATCCAGTAAGTCCAACATTGATGCCTTCGGACGTGTCAATTGGACAAATACGCCCATAGTGACTCGGATGAATATCTCGGCTCCGAAAACTTGCAGTTCTCCCCGTCAATCCTCCAGGACCCAAACAACTCACTTTTCGCCCATGAACCGTTTGTGTCAATGGATTGGTTTGGTCAAAAACTTGAGATAAGGGGTATGTGCCAAAAAAGGTCTCATAAGTAGTTATTAATAAAATCGAAGTTGAAGTTGGAGTTACCAAAGTTTGTGGAGTCGGTTTCGATTGACGTATGAATACTCTACGGATAGTTTTTTGAACCGCATGTTGTAAACGGCCAAGAGCCAGTCCGAATTGATCTTGTAACAGATCCGCAACCGAACGAATACGTTTATTTTTCAAGTGATTCATATCGTCATCGTCAAGTATACCCGTTCCAAATTTCATTCCAATCAAATGATCCGTAGCGGCCAATACATCTCGTGGTAATAAGAATGTATTGTTCTGAGGTATATTAAGATTCAGTCTCCGATTCATATTTCGTCGACCAACTCTTCCTAATTCACATTTTTGTTGAAAAAATTTCTTTTGTAATTCCTCACATAAGGACTCCGAAAATACCAGGTCCCCGCCTACACAAGCAAATTGTTGATAAAACTCCAAAATAGCTTTTTCTTTTGACTCAATCCTCTTTTTCTCCTTAGCATTCAGGAAAGACAAGAAAATTTCGGGGTAGGAAACATTATCTAAAATTTCTCTTAGATTCGAACCCATAGCTGATGATAGAACTAAAATAGATATCTTTTGTTTTCTACTCACACGAGCCCATATCCTTTCTTTTTTATCAATTGCTAATTCCGATCTTCCTCCCCAATCTGATATTATAGTCCCGGTGTATATAGAAATTCCCTTATGGTCTAATTCGGAGCGGTAGTAAATACCAGGACTTAGCAATATTTGATTGATCAAAATTCGGTATATTCCATTTATTATAAAGGTTCCTAAGGAATTCATTATAGGAATGTTTCCAATAGAAATGGTTTGCTTTTGCACATCGAAACCAAAAATTAATCTCGCAGATACATATAATTCAGAAGAATAAGTGAGTGATTCATACACAGCATCCCTTTCTTTTATCGAGGGTTCTAGCAATTGATATCCTTTCGCAAATAATTGAAATGCAATTTCGTGATCTGGATCTTTAATTGTTGGAAACTTCTCAAGTTCTTCTGCCAAGCCTTGATTAATGAACCTACAAAATCCCTCGAATTGGATTTGACTAAATCCGGGTATTGTGGACATTCCCTCATTTCCATTCCGGAGCATCTTAATCTTAAGTTTCCTATTTATCGAAGAAAAATTCCATTATCAGCTCACTCTTTATCAATCCCTACGGATCAATCTAGCAATCATGGAATCTATATTCTGTTTACTGAATCACATGAAATTCTAGGGAACTCCACATACGTATTTCATATATGTATTTCATACATATGAATAAAGATAATTTTGACGAAAGTTCTATTTTCGCAGGGGTAGAAATGGAATTAAAATGAATTGATAAAAAAGTCCTAGAAAAAATTCTGCCACTTAAACTTTATGATATTCTAATCAGATTGGATAGCAAAGATTTCTTGTTTTATCTCCTTTCTATGAAAGAAATAAAGCCATAATAATTTATAAGCACTAGAAAGTTTGACTTTAGTTTGATTTAGAATTTAGAATAGTACGCTTAGTTTTATTTAAAAAAAAAAATTGAGGTTATTTTTTGTTTCGTAGTAATAGAATTGCTGAAAATAAAGGATTTCCTTGTAGAATCCTAAAATAAAGTACTTACCTTTTTTTAAGTACTTGCTAATCTAGTTATCCACCTATTCACATATCCTTTCTTTTATCGTAATTTCACTTGTGTGGGCCAAGAAAAGAAGGCCAGGCCATAATCTATATCAGAGCAAATTTCCTCCTTTTATTCAAGATATTTAATGCAATGAAAAATTAAAGCATGATTCCCCGTAGGGATATGTACATAAGGGGGATCCGTAGATAATAATGCTGTTCGGACCTGGAGTTTACCAATATACAGATTAGGGAAACTTTTATTCTATTTTATTATGCCATTAAAGGAGAGAATACCGATTTAAGAGTCGTTTACTACTGCAATTCAAAAAAAAAATTCTAGTTAATGGTTCCGATTTGTTCTGAATTTTGCAGTCTGTGACTGGAAATCCACTTTTGCTCCTTTGCCATCTCAATAGAATAGAAAAAAAAAGAGGTTTTAGTAAGAAAATATGGATGAATACTTGTTCTTTTCTCGATTTTAGATCGGATTTTTTGGCGGCATGGCCAAGTGGTAAGGCAGGGGACTGCAAATCCTTTATCCCCAGTTCAAATCTGGGTGCCGCCTAATCAATAAAATACTTAGGATTATAGTACTAATCAAACTCAAAAATTTTGTAACCTCATAAGTTGGGGCAAGAGAGTAACTAGGTCTGGTGATACTGGATTTTGAGAATCCATACCATAGTTCTATCCTCAAACGAGGCTTTGTTTTGGGGGCAGTGGCCCAAACGGGGAACTACCAACAGAGATGAGGTAGCGTTTCCTTATTCTTTATTCTTTTATTAATTTGAATTGATTCGGGAATTTAAAACTTCCAAAGGTCCCTAAGTCTTTTTTCAATCTAAGATTGAAGAAGGGACTTTGCGAAGAAATATCAATATACTTCGTACATCTTATGCTACCTACATACACTAAAGTAAAGGCTACTGATTCTTGTCGAGAATCAGATTGAATAGGCTGATCAAAAATCAATTTCGGAGTTGTGGAGTGGATAAGGTCTCCTCACTCTTTCATAGAAAGAGAGAAAGTGGGGCAGTAGGGTTTAGGTCAAAAATAAACATGGGTAAAGTAGTTATCCAATAAATATTATCTATTCTAATTTTATGGTATATTCTGACGTCCTTTGCTTATAAAAAAGGTAACAAAAGGAAAAAAAAAATCTCTCTATTCCCGCGTCTTCTATTCAGGACATTCCCACACTCTTTCTTTTTTAAGGAAAAGGTATATGTATCATATTTATACTTAATACTCTCCAATTCTACCAGAAATCATATAAGAATTTGATAGGAGTAAATTCCTTTAACTGATTCATCTATAGTCTTAGAGCAGAATTTTGACTCTGTACCCTTAATTCCACTATGATTATTGATCAATAGTAGAATAATTCCTTCATAGAAATAGGAGACATAATTTACATGGATATAGTAAGTCTCGCTTGGGCTGCTTTAATGGTAGTCTTTACATTTTCTCTTTCGCTAGTAGTATGGGGGAGAAGTGGACTCTAGGGATACTACTAATTGATTGAGTAGTCGAATTGTAGTATCAACTCTTTTCTTTAATTGATCATTTTATTTTGTATTAATCATTTTGCCAAACTTTATTTTTTATCTTTCTCTTTCTTTAGTTTTGTTTCACTCTTGTAAAAAACTCTTTTAAGAAAGAGTCGTTCTATTCTACTATGTTTCATTCTACTATAATAGAAATAGAAAGAAATAGAATAGAAAGAGCTATTATAGTAATTAAGAATTTCTACTAGAAGTGACGAGTAAAAATAAAGTTCTTTACATAAGAAAATTAGACTTTCTTACACGAAGCTATTCACAACATATCGCACATTTTCCATTTATACTCTTTTCTTATTCTTAGAAATTTTTTTTTGTTCTTTTTTTTTGAAGGATCTCGCGTCATTTTTAAGTATGAAAGATTCGCAGGTTTTTTCCTTTTATTTACTTTTTTTCTTTTATTATAGTCTATTCTCGTATTATTTTTGTCCCTCTCCATGGATTCTTTCAATGAAGAATTGTCTTCGATTTTTTTGATTTTGACTTGCTTGAAATTAAGTGGATGCAGTGAAAAAAGAAGTTGAATTAGATTACTATTTCACTCTACTAATCTATTCTATGTAAATTCAAGATAATATAATAGAAAGAATCTAAAGTGTGGTAGAAAAAACTATATGTAGTTCTTTCTACCACACTTTAGGATTCCAACCGGATCCTTTCATTTAAGACTTGGATTTTTATTTTCTTTAATCCCTTTTTCATTTCTTCAATGATTAATTGGAATTCCAATTAATCATTTTGGCTGGCTGTTTTTACATAAATAATAAGTAAAAAGGCAGTAGGAACTAGAATGAACAATGCAGTAGCAATAAATGCGAGAATATTTACTTCCATAACCTCTTTATTTTATTTTTTTTTTTTTCACAATAACTCGGGATGTAATCCCATGGAGAGGAAAAGGGGGTATCCCTGTAAATTCAAGGGGAGGACTTGCATTCTGATAATACTGAATCAATTCAATATTATGAATATAGGATCTATCAAATCAATTCATGGTTGATAGTGGAATAATATAACATAGGAAGATCCCTTATCCATACTAAGACCAAAATAGGTTTTTTGATTGGATTCGGAACCCCTCCATTTTTCATCCTTTTCGACTTCTGCTTTTCTATATATATATGTATAGAAAAGAGTCTTTCTTATCCAATTTCCCTTCCTTTTTCTTATAGTTATACATACAATTATGTATGTATGTATTATATAACCGACTTTCTATGGGTCACATAGACATCCAAATAAGCAGGATGAAGTAGAAATGAGATGGAGAAAAGAGGATCTTAAATAAAAAAGATCCAATATTTTAATTTTAATTTAGGAAAAAGAGCGTTTGCTTGGTTTTTATTTTATTAGGTTACTGTCAATATCTGCTTTTTGGGTCTAAAGATGAGAGCAGATTCATAAAAAAAGGAGTCGACAAATGGACTGAGAATGAGGTAGATTCTTTCCAAGAATTCATTGAACATACACAAACAAAGTTGGAACTACAAAATGGAAGTGGTGTGGTTTAACCCCTAAAAAGGAACTAATTATATTAAATTCATTCTCTAACAATAAACGAATACAATTTGTGTATGGATTGGATTTCGGTAAAATACCGTAACTCTAACTCTATTTCTTAAGATAAGAGTCAAATAGGAAGTTAAGATGAGGATGGTATCATCATATCATAAAAATAGAGTAATATCCTAAATTATACTAATCCACGTATGATATGTATGTCTTTCCTTATCAACCAGAAGTAGTTAAAAAAAAGATTCCTATACAGCTCTCTTTTTATTGAGAGCTGCGAAATAAAAAAAGTAAAGTAAGGTTTTTTTTCCATAGATATTTGATCTTGCCTTCTGCCCCCCCCCTTTTTCAGGGAAATTCTTGATGAAAAAAAGGAAAGATGAATTTTTACATTCATTGAACCCTAGTTCGGGACTGACGGGGCTCGAACCCGCAGCTTCCGCCTTGACAGGGCGGTGCTCTAACCAATTGAACTACAATCCCTGCGGGGTGTATGGCATACCTATTCTTAAATAGAACTCTAAGAAGATTCGTCTGTTGTATTCTAAGAAATAGATGAATCATATACTACTACACCCACATAGGATATGTGGGTATAGTGAGAGTGGCATAACTAGTATGCCGCGATTTTTTATCGCTAAAAACAACTGATAATCCACCTTTCAATAAGAAAAACTGTTTTCTTTGTAAGAAAAGAATCAGTCAGATATTTTTTTTATGGAAGAAAAAAATGGATTTAGTTCATATTCAAAAAGCCCTAGATTTTTGGGCCGAGCTGGATTTGAACCAGCGTAGACATATCGTCAACGAATTTACAGTCCGTCCCCATTAACCGCTCGGGCATCGACCCAGGAAGAATTTATTCTAGGGTTTTTGATAATCTATGATTAACCTCTTTTTATAATACTCCCTACCCCCAGGGGAAGTCGAATCCCCGCTGCCTCCTTGAAAGAGAGATGTCCTGAACCACTAGACGATAGGGGCATCACTAGACGATAGTGCTATATAGAACCACTCGTCATTATACTATAATGATAGTATGAGCAGTTTTTTGGAATTGTCAATATACTCGAATCGAAGAGTATAAATAGATCAAAGCAAAGAGTCTTTCCTACTTTTCTATTATGCTTTCATAGGTTTTTTTTTTTTTTTTAGTTGATGGTTAGGTTAATCCACGGATCATCCCTTGCTTTTTAGGGAAATTCCTTTTCCTTTTATTCCTTTTAAAGGATTAAGAATAGATTAATAAAAAGGATTCTAGATTAGTTCAATATTGATTTGATTGCTCTAACAGGAAAAAGAGTCCAATTTCATTTATTTTTTGCAATTTAAACTCTGTGCTTCGTTTAGTGTTCAGACAAAAATATGGGCATCTCATACTAAACGAAGTCATAAAATTCAATAAAAAACAGAGACATTTTCAAAAAAAAAAAGAAAAAAGTGAATGAATTTAGTAGAAAAGTACTCTATCGGATTCGAACCGATGACTTCGGTCTTGCCGTGGCATTACTCTACCACTAAGGGAAAAGCCCTTTATCGGATTTGAACCGATGACTTATGCCTTACCATGGCATTACTCTACCACTGAGTTAAAAGGGCTTTTTATTCAAAAATTAGCCACTTTCATTTACCATTATAGATCTACTGCATAATGTACAAAATATATGTATATATTAATGTACATAATAGATGTATATATAGATATATATGTAGAGATTTTATTTTCTATATTGAGATATAGAAGTTTATTCATGGTGAGGTTCAAAAAGGCCAAAGGGGCAATAAGAACTGCTGTTAAAAAAATGGTAGACTTTGTTTTTTTTATCTTTAGCCTATTCACTTTTCACGTGCTCAGAATGTTCTGCAGAATTAGGACTTTTTTCTTCTATTGGCTGATCTTATGATGAGAACTTTCTCCATTTATGTTTTATTTCCCTGGGGGGGTCTAAAGGAATTCGCCCTCTTCATATACCCATATGGCTGGGTATTGTATTAATTTTCAGTGATATACTTCTTATCTGTTTTGGTGCGAGATTGAAACAATTTTTCACAGGCATTCCTTGGAAAAACCTTCGAGTTCAAAACTTTTCCATTTTTCAGTTTTGGACGGATTTGTTGCAGCAATTTTCAACGGGTACCCTTTGGAAATAGTACTTGAATATTATCCAAAAGGTGTATTTTGAACAAACTATATTGGAGTTTTATCAACAATTTTATTCTAAAAAGTGAGCAGTCGAATTTATACTGCAGAGTATAAAAATTATTCTACAGCCTGCCTAACAAAAAAGAAAAGGAAGAAAGGGATTGATGGGTACTGTCGCCTATATCTCTTAGTGTATATTGTAGGAATAATCAAACTATAGAATATGAAGAATACGATCCTAATCGAAATGCATACATTTGGTTCATACGCTAGTGGCATGGTAAGAAAAGATTTCTTTTACAGACTAGAGAGGGGCCATCTAAATCCTAAATTAAAGGCCTGCGATTGAAGTACCAACTGCTTACTTTTCTCCGTAGGTGGGATTAACTTCCTCCTCGAATGGCTACCCTTGACAAAGGGTAGTGTTGGTATCATAATCTACATGTAGCGGGTATAGTTTAGTGGTAAAAGTGTGATTCGTTCTATTAATAACTGAATTTGAAATGATATACTTAAGGTATCCTTAAGTTTTTTATATTCATATTCCGATGAAAACTTTAGTTCTTATAAAGGGTTTAATCCTTTTCCTCTCAATAGCATATTGAGGAAGAATATACATTCTCGCGATTAGTATCCAAAGACTAATTAAATTTGCATGCAAAATACAAATTTGATTATGAGTACAGAGGCGCGAAGCATAATTTTGCATTGGATTAAGTATTCCAATTGAATAAATATGAGTAAAGGATCTATGGATGAAGATGCAAAAAAGTTTATTTCCAATCGTAACTAAATCTTCTTTTAGTTAAAAAAGAAATGGAAGCCCAATAGCTAAAAAACGATAGTTTTGGTTTACTAGAACCATCAGGATATTGTTTCAGCTCGGTGGAAACCCAACTCTTTTCCTCAGGATCTCTTGAATGAAATTAGGGAACGAAGTAAGTAGATTAGATAGATATTTAGGAGAATTTCTATCTCCTACTCTATAGGGATCATCTAGAAAGCGGAGAGCTTTGGTTCCATTCAGACAGAAAAGCTAACATAGATGTTAAGTGGTGAGAATAGCCATAAAGGAGCCGAATGAAATCAAAATTTCATGTTCGGTTTTGAATTAGAGACGTTAAAA